GTTTTCCTGATGTTTCCGCATGTTTTCAATAAAACCTTCGCGTAAAAGGATTTTAACAATGTTTTCAGTAATGTTAGTAGCTGGTATTCGAACTGTTCTTTTTTTATTCATGTCAGCATTTCGTATAGAGGTTATTATGTCAGCAATAGTGTCTTTATTCATGATAAACTCAGATTATTGTTGTACTCGAATTTTGATATAATCAACATGCTCTTTTTCTTTTTTTTTTTTTTTTTTTATTTTGTAGTTATGAATTATTAAAGGCATATACGTGAAACCCAACCAATCTACTAATAATAATAAATCTCAATTTACTAAATAATTGATTTCAGTTAAATACTCAGTTAAATACTATAACTATATTAATTATGTTATGGTCTAATCTTATAATACTTCGGGTGCTAATGAAACTATTTTAGTGAAATTTAACTGTCTCAATTCCCGGGCGATCGCGCCAAAAATTCGAGTTCCTTTTGGATTTCCTTCTTGATCAATAACAACCGCAGCATTGTCATCATATCGTATGATCATACCGTTCTCACGTTTGAGTTCTTTACAAGTACGTACAATTACAGCTCTGATCACTTCTGATCGTTCTAGAGGTGTATTTGGTACTGCTTCCTTGATTACAGCAACAATAACATCACCAATATGAGCATATCGTCGATTACTAGCTCCTATAATTCGAATACACATTAATTCTCGGGCTCCGCTGTTATCCGCTACATTCAAATGGCTTTGGGGTTGAATCATTTTGTTTATCTGTTTTTTCAATCAACACAAAGGGCGAAGTAAAAAAAAAAGAAATGTTGTTTGTTCAAAACAAAAAAGGAAACCTGCTATTGTTGTTTTTTTTTCATCCAAAAAAACTTTTCTTTTGTTTCTACATTCCTATCCCGAAATAATGAATTGGGTTCGTATAGGCATTTTTGATGCCGCTATTGAAATAGCCCTTCTGGCTATATTTTCTGCTACTCCGCTCATTTCATAAAGTATTCTACCGGGTTTAACGACAGCTACCCAATATTCGGGAGATCCTTTCCCCGAACCCATACGCGTTTCTGTAGGTCTTACTGTAACTGGTTTGTCTGGAAATATACGTACCCATATTTTTCCACCGCGGCGGGCATTTCGTGTCATTGCTCGTCGACCTGCTTCTATTTGTCGAGATGTGATCCAAGCGGGTTCAAGCGCTTGAAGAGCATATCTACCGAAGCAAATACGATTACCTCGATAAGATATTCCTTTCATTCTTCCTCTATGGTGTTTACGGAATCTAGTTCTTTTGGGGTTATAGTTGATGGTTGTTTATCAATTCCATCTCTACTACAGAACTGGACATGAGAGTTTCTTCTCATCCAGCTCCTCGCGACTGAAACGATTAAAAAATCTATGTATTTAATGAATAATATACTGAAAAAATATACCGACTCATGAGATTTTTTGAAATTTTATCTAATCTATTAGAAATTTCCATATCTTGTTTTGATATATAACTAAACATGGATTCGATCTATAGAGAATTTTTATTTAGAGATACATTTAAAGATAATAGTATAGATCAAAGTAATTTTGTTATGAGGTTATAACGAATCTTTATTTTGTTTTGCTTTTTATTATCATATCGGATCGGCTAAAATTTAGAAATCCAATAAAATCAAAATTTTCGCGGGCGGATATTTACTCTTTCAATATTCAGTTATAGGATTAGTCTATGACATGACCTTTCAGAATAAATGAATTGGTTTCTGGTTCGTTCCGCCATCCTACCCAATGAATCATTAAGATTCGTTTTCAATGGAATCTTATGTATTCACAGGTTCTATCGTTCCCATCGCTTCTCGGTTAATGGTTAGGTCTGAATTTTACAACGGAGCCCCTAACTAAATTGGATTTGTTCTTGAGTCAATCCTCTCAGTCTTTATTGGCTCAGGGCTCTTTATTCTTTTTCTATGAACAGATTTGTATAATTATGGACCGATCCATATTAATGCTTTATTAAATTTCCCGTTATGAGATGAATCATAGACCTTACATATTGGAATCATATATCATTGATATTTTTTTTCTCTCTTTCTCTCATCCTTCCATTTATCCGCATACTTTTTTTCTTTACAACTCAGAATCAGATTAGTTTTTATTTTTTGTTGTTTGTTTATGCAAAAAATATTTCAGTTGCTACATTGATATGATCAATATATCATATCTCGACCGGTTTTTTATATCCAGATAATGCAAAACGATGAGTTAGTTATTAGTTCTATAATAGTTATTAGTTCATACTATGGGCTGGTCCTTTTTTTTTAATACTAATCCTAAAAAAACCAACGAGTCACACACTAAGCATAGCAATTATATCAAATGATTAATCGAATTTTTATTCAATCTTATAGAATTGTTCATTTTTTTTTTTGAGTTAAGAGAAAAAGAATGAAAGAATTTGTCATTTTTTGGTCTATTACTGGATGGATAGAATAGAACTAAAGATAAGTCAAGTAAA